ACGCCGTTCATTCCGATTTTTTCGTATTTTGATTTTTTTTGAATTGAAAACAAAAAAAATACGATTGTATGTGAGATCATTTTTGGAATTGTATATTCAATGATTCACTAATCGTAATTAAAATAGATTTTATATATTCTAGAATAGACTTCGAATAGAATATTTAGAAAAAAGGAAATAAGCGGGTAGCGGGAATCGAACCCGCATCGTTAGCTTGGAAGGCTAGGGGTTATAGTCGACGTTCAATTCATTGCTTTGAACGTCTCTAATTCAAAACCGAACATGAAACTTTGGTTTCATTCGGCTCCTTTATGGAATATGAGTAAATTCATAGATCTAAGATGTGAACAAAATGAACAAAATGATACCCATAACACCTACGTCAGCTTTTTGTTTGAATACAAACAAACAAAATGAATCGCTTTCTAGATGATCCTTCTAGAAGAAGGTGATTCCAACAATCTTTCTAGTTACTTCGTTCTCTATTTCTATTTGAGAGGATCCTAAGGAAAAGGATTTTGTTTCCACCGAGCTAAAACAATATGTCGATGTCTCTAGTAAACCAAAGTCGTCGTTGAATAGCTATTTTGCTCCAATTTATTTCTTTAGAAAAAAATGGAAGATTTAGTTACGATTCGAAATGGACTTTCTATCTTCTGCCATGGATCCTTTACTCATACTTATTCAATTGGAATTTTTGGTCCAATTCAAAAATTATGTTTCGCAATTTCATAATCCAACTTTTTATAAGTGACGCATGGATACAAATCACGAGAATTCGTATTTTTTTCTCGAATTTCTCATTGAGAGGTAAAGGATGAAATCTTTTTAAGAAATAAAGTTTTTGGTCGGAATATGAATAAAACCGAAAGACCCTTTAACTATTAACGGTTAATAGAACGAATCACACTTTTACCACTAAACTATACCCGCTACAATATGATTATTGTATACAAATGGATCTTTTGTCGAACAAGATCGTTGAGCATGATCAAAATAGGATCATCAAAGAATCATCAAAATGATAACATTGCACTTTTTTGCGGGGAGATCCAAATTCAAATTGTGGAAGAATCGATAGTTTCTTTTTGAGTTTGGTAAAATCTAACAAGAAAAAGAATGTAAATAGTCTTTGTTCTTTTTTTTGTTGCTTGAATATAAAATATTCAATTGCATATAATAATATAATAGCAAAAGTCTTTTTGTTTTCAAATGAGATATCAGATAAATCATTATAATTCGTTGGAACAAAAAAAGAGCCCGGCTGGGTACTGACCGGGCCGGGCCATGAGAATAAGAAGGGCCTTTCGAATAAAATCAACACAAATGGGTCTTGCTGATTTTTTTTTAGTTCGATTGTTCGGGCGGTCGAGCCCATCTTTTCGATAAAGGAAATTCCCGATTTATGGATCTCTATATATAATAGAATAGAGAAAGAAGAAAGATTATTTACATTATGTGTAATGTAGTAATTATCTTTTTCAATTGGGAGAGATGGCTGAGTGGACTAAAGCGTCGGATTGCTAATCCGTTGTACGAGTTATTCGTACCGAGGGTTCGAATCCCTCTCTTTCCGTTTCCGTTGATGAATTTATTTGGTTTTTTTCAAATTTTGAAAATCTTAGTGAAACGTGTAGAATAGATAAAATCCTAAGAAAATTTGCAAATTAACTAAAACCAAGGAAAACCCCCTGTATTTTATTCTTCACGTCCAGGATTTCGCCCTGGATCATTAGATAGGAATCCAAAGATAAAGAGAGACACAAAAAATATCACTACGGTATAAACGAAGAGTTTCAGAGTAAGCATTACACAATCTCCAAGATGGTTTTTTTGAAAAAAAAAAAGAGAATAGATCTTCTATTTTTCTACCACATATCCTAAAGAAATGAGGTTTTTCTAGAAATGCATTGTCACAACTTCATTTGTTTTTCATTAACCCAAATTTTGGTTTATATCCAAATTATATATTCTATTGTGGGAGACCCTAATAGGGTTAGGGTCTTTCACTGGAAAGGGGTCAAAAATGAGGAAATGAGGGTAAGCCTGGGTTTTGTCGACTATACACGAATTTCAGCGTGTGAATCGAGGGTTCATACTCTAAAACTTATCTTATTTTTTTTTTTCAATTGTTAGAATTTTTTTATCGAGGAAATCATACATTTTCTAGGATATTATTATTCAGGATCTCATCGAAAACTTACAGCAGCTTGCCAAACAAAAGCTAAGAGAAAAAAAAACAAAGGTATGACTGGCATAACATCCACGATTGGATTCAAAAAAGCATAGGCTTCGGGCAATTTGCCGAAGAAAAAACTACTCGAATAAAAGGGAGAATTAATACAAATACAGATCAAACTAACGATATTAAGCATAACAGACATTTTGTTATTGGAGATAATTGCATTTTGATTGCGTTTTTGCTATAAGGAAAAAGAAAGTAAGTAAGGTAGACAAAAACCCTTCTTTTTCTTTGAATCCACCCAACCAAAAATCCTCCAATTCTCAAAGGAGGATAGAGGAAATCATACTTTCATACAATATCTTAATTGAATTCTATGTAATGATCAATAAATTAAGTTGAATTCTATATCTATATGTATCAAAATCCTAGTACCAATCGATTCTATAGATCTATAGATATTTGGACTCGAGTTGACAAACAAGCAATACCAATATTATTGTTTCTTAGTGTCGATTAGAAATTGAAATGGGGCGTGGCCAAGTGGTAAGGCAACGGGTTTTGGTCCCGCTATTCGGAGGTTCGAATCCTTCCGTCCCAGCGTAGTCCATTTTTTATGCTCCATTATTCCTATAGAAAGAAATAGGGGAGTAGGTAGGAGTTAATCCATATTAATTTTAATATCTGTGTCTGTTCGAATTTCATTAATAAATGATCAAGTTCCATATTATATAGAAATATGTTATGGAGCTGATGTTTTTTCTTTGAATCTAATTTGATTTAGGTATTTCGTGTTTGACTCGAATGAAAAATTGGAAATCTATTATCTATTTAAGGCTTGAGGCAGGGGGGATTTATCCTATCCCTTTGTATTCACTTTCTCACAAGAGTCAATATTCCTCAACCCCATTTAAACCAAATACATATCAATCGTATAATATAATTATATAAATGTTACGTATCATTCTATTTCAATGACAAGAAAATTTTTGGTTCTTTGTGAAAAAGATTTGGAATCCTTAAATTATTTAAACTAAAATTCTAGATATTCGATAATCTAGAATATCTATAACAGTGACAATTGTTCAGTCTATCTGATAGATACGAAGAACCTCCCCTTTCAAATTTCTATTTGAAATTCAATCAGTGATGAGTCAATTCAAAAAGAACGACCGATCCTCCTATGAAGATAAAAGGTGATGCTTATTGTCCAATTTTCTGCAAATTCCATTTAATAATAATAATGATTAGAAATAGGAAACCTTTTCAATTTCAATTAGAAAGATTCCTTGTACGTGGAAGCTTTGAAAAAGGAAGAAATCATTTAATCTATCCTATTGAGTCACTTGAAGATGCAGATTCAAAAAGTTATTCGTTTCTCTATTTCTATTTTTTTCTCGGATCTATATATTATTTATGTATGTTAAAAATGCCGTCTTGCTAAGACTTTTTCAGAAAAATAGTTCCACATATCATATATTCATATATAGAAGAAAAGTCTAGATTACGATGTCTATGGACAGCTGAACCAGTGACTATTCATGATTCCATAATTGAATCAATTTCATACCGGTTCCAAATTAGAGGAATGTTATGGTAAAACTTCGTTTGAAACGATGTGGTAGAAAGCAACGTGCGACTTGAAGGACACGATCCGTTGTGGATTTTTACATCCACCATTTTTGATTTGTCTAGGAATAAGGGTGCTCTTGGCTCGACATTGTTTGTTCTGTTACACCCGAACCCTTCGTTTTTTGTTGGGTTGTAAATAGTGCACGCTGGAGCTCGAATAGAAAGTATTAATTCATTTCTCGGGGGCAAGGATCTAGGGTTAATGCCAATCAATTGGAGGAACAACTTCGTAAATATATCGAACATATATAGGAATCGAAAGGATCCAATTCGAGCAAGTTTCTAATTCAAAAGCAAAACTTGTTGAAATTGATTCAAATTTTTCGATTCAAAGTGTATCACGCGGGAATCGAATGTCCATAGGATTTTTTGATCGAAAGAAATCAAAAGGGGGTATGTTGCTGCCATTTTATTTTGAAAGAATTAAGAAACACCGAAGTAATGTCTAAACCCAATGATTAAAAATAAGGAAAGGATCTAAGAACAAGGAAACACCCTTTTAATTGTCTCAATCGTCTCAATAACTGGATCGGACTAAAGAATCCAAATAGAATTTGAAATGGTTTAAACGAGACAAACAAAAGGGAGTAAAGACGACTCAATAAATGAAATTGACTAAAGATTTTCCTTTGAACTATTTGAGAGTTATCCAACTTGAGTTATGAGTACGAATGGTTTATTTTTCATTTTCAGGAAGAAAAAAGACTAAAATCACAGTCTAATTTATTTTATAGGCGCATTTGTCATTTAATTTATTAGAATTGCATATATAGACAAAACTTCGAATCAAATCATTTTTTCGCGAGCTGTACGAGGAGAAAACTTCCTATACGGTTCTAGGGGGGGTATTGTTCATCTACATCTATCCCAATGAGCCATCTATCGAATCGTTGCAATTGATGTTCGATCCCGAAGAGAAGGAAAAGATCTTAGAAGGGTGGGCTTTTATGATCCAATGAAGAATCAAACTTTTTTAAATGTTCCTCTTATTCTATATTTCCTTGAAAGGGGTGCTCAACCCACGGGAACTGTTCAGAATCTTTTAAAGAAAGCCGAAGTTTTTAAGGAACTTCCGCCTAATCAAATGAAATTCAATTAAAGAAATACCAGGGGGGGTAGCGACTTGTATATAACTTTGTCTAACTTTTTTCTACCTGCCCCCCTTTTTCTTTTTTTCTTCCGTATTCATATTTATTTATCATAGATTCTGTCGAATCTTATGGTCTATATGGTCTAGAATGATCAAATTGATTGATCTTATAAATATAAAATTTCCGCATTTCCTTTATTTAATTGTGTGGTTTTCATTGGAACTCGACTAAGCAAGAACACGGAATCTACTTTGCTTAGTCCACTTAGATTGATGAAATACATTAGCATTAGGAGATATTTTTTTTGAATTCTTCCTTTTTTATTCTTCGATTTATACTTTTTCTATCTATGTAGATTAGATATGTAGTGTCAATCCAAGACAATTTTGAATATTATTGTATTTCATTGTTAAATTGAAATTCAAAGGATTTAAAAAAGGATTTTATTTCATGCAATTTCTCTTTTCCAATGTATTCTTTTCTCAACATTTATATTGACAACAGTGTATTGAACAAATATAATTCATCGTGATAAGCGATCCGGGTCTATTTATTTTTGTCCCATAGTTTTGTTACTTTAATCTTATTCAAATGATGTTTTCTTTGATACAAGAGGTTTTTTTGATTGAAAGAAAGCTAGATAACATAAGAGATGCTCTATCCATTTTCACAATGCTGTATCTTTTTTTTTCTTTTATTTTATCTGACAATTTCTTGTATTTTCATCGAATCACTTCATTTTTATGTTTTGAATCCATTATCAAATCTGTTTTTTTGTTAGATTTGTTAACTCAAGGGTTTGATTAGTTTGTATAATATCTTTTTTTCTCTTTGTTTAAAATAAATTTAATTGAATTTGATTGTATCTATACACCCTTTGTTGAGGTTTAATCTATGTTTGTTTTTTTCGGGTTGCTAACTCAACGGTAGAGTACTCGGCTTTTAAGTGCGGCTAGAATCTTTTACACATTTGGATGAAGTGACAAATTCGTCCGTAACCTTGGTAAACTTTGGAAGACCGCGACTGATCCTGAAAGGGAATAAATGGAAAAAATAGCATGTCGTATCAATGGAGAGTTCTGAGGATATTTCATTCTTATCGGATTGGTATAAAACCTTTTTCGAATTCTTGGAACGGAACAAAAGAAAGTTGGGTCGAATGAATAAATGGATAGGAGCCCTGTGGCTTCAATTAATTATCAGAAAGAAAAAGCAACCGGCTTCTGTTCTTAATTTGAATAATTTCCCGATCTAACTAGACGTTAAAAAGAAATTGGTGCCTGATACGGGAAGCACTTATCACTCCACGAGTGGATTCGATTTTTTTTAATGAATCCTAACTATTGACATTCTCTATTATGGACTGAAGATGCGTGTGTAAAAGAAGCAGTATATTGATAAAGAAAGTTTTTTCCGAAATCAAAAGAGCGATTCGGTTTAAAAAATAAAAGATTTCTAACCATCTTGTTATTCTATAACATAAACATAGACGAATTAAATGAAATGGCTGGAAAAAGGAGAGGGTAGAGAATCTGTTGATAAGTTTATCTGTCCCCGAGGTATCAATTTTTACAGAATACCTTGTTTTGACTGTATCGCACTATGTATCATTTGATAACCCCCCCAATCTTCTACCTTCAATTCAAATCGAATTTCAAATGGAGGAAATCCAAAGATATTTACAGCTGGAGAGATCTGAACAACATGACTTCCTATATCCACTTATCTTTCAGGAGTATATTTATGCATTTGCTCATAATCGTGCTTTGAGTAAATTGATTTTGTCGGAAAATCTGGGTTATGACAATAAATCCAGTTTACTGATTGTGAAACGGTTAATTACTCGACTGTATCAACAGAATCATTTTCTGATTTCTACTAATGATTCTAACCAAAATTCATTTTGGGTGCGCAACAAGAATTTGTATTCTCAAATCATATCCGAAGGGTTTGCTTTTATTGTCGAAATTCCATTTTCTTTACAATTCCTATCCTGTCTAGAAGGGGAAACGAACAAGATAGGAAAATCTCAGAATTTACGATCAATTCATTCAATATTTCCCTTTTTCGAGGACACTTTTTCACATTTTAATTTTGTGTTAGATATGGTAATCCCTCGCCCTGTTCATGTGGAAATCTTGGTTCAAATCCTTCGCTATTGCGTAAAAGATGCTTCCTCCTTGCATTTATTACGAGTCTTTCTCAATGAATATTGTAATTGGAATAGTCTTCTTATTCCAAAGAAAGCCAGTTCCCCTTCTTCAAAAAAAAATAAAAGATTATTCTTATTCTTATATAATTCTCACGTATGTGAATATGAATCCATTTTCGTCTTTCTACGTAACCAATCTTTTCATTTACGATCAACATCTTCTGGAGTTTTTCTTGAACGAATCTATTTCTATCTAAAAATAGAACATCTTGTAAACGTCTTTGTTAAGATTAAGGATTTGGGGGCAAACCTGCGGTTGGTCAAGGAACCTTTCATGCATTATATTAGGTATCAAAAAAGATCCATTCTGGCTTCAAAAGGGACATTCATTTTCATGAAGAAATGGAAATTTTACCTTGTCACTTTTTGGCAATGGCATTTTT